AATACGCTTGGTAAGCGGGTTGTATTTATTAAACATGTGTAGCTATCTTCTATATATCCGTCTCCCCTTTTATTCTTTTATTGCTGTTCTATTCGGGGCAGCATGGGCGGGGGTCTATCCAAATTTAGACTTTTTTTCGTCAATCGATTCAATGAAAAATTGAAGTACGATATTTTCTGAGAATTCCCTATCGGCACCCTATATTTGAATATCCGATTCTATATCTGGGATTATATATGTTCTGGTTCCGGAGTTTACTTTACATATATAAATTTTTTTTATATAATATAAATATATAATATATATAAATAATATATATAATATATAATTATAATATTATAATCGAAATTGAGAAAAATGGAAATTAAGAAAAATTTTTTGATTGAAAAGAATCAACAATAATTAGTTATTATTTTGACTTTCTTATGTCATTAGGGAAACATAATTTAAGATCGAAATCTAAAAATCATTCATGAATTCGCAGTCAAGCCACAAGTCAATAGTTAATGGTTCAAAATTATTATGAATTTTTTTTGTGAAAGAAATTTTCCCTTTCAATAGAAAGGATAGGGGAAGTTTTTAGGTATTGTGTATTTTGTGATACTATACAATCAATCGAAGGGTTGGATCTAATAAAAAAAGGGAATGGTTTCTTTTGGTTAAGGCAAACAGGATTCAAGATGTCAGTACAAAAAAAGAAGTTCAGTAATCCAATACACCTCAAACCAAAAAGGGGGTAATATTGTCATCTATTTTTTTTGGCGACATGGCCGAGCGGTAAGGCGGAGGACTGCAAATCCTTTTTTCCCCGGTTCAAATCTGGGTGTCGCCTGGTCAACAAAAGACCTGAAATCCCTTCTTTTTTTTGATATAACTCACCGAAATCTTCGCCAGCATAGGGGGAGGGGGGCTGTTGATACCCCCTTGATTCGAAGCATATGGAGATTCTCAAAAGATCTGTAACTTTTTTTTGATAGGAGTCAAAAAAAGATTTTCGTACTATGAAGGGAGCCGAGAAGTCTTGATAGCCCTTCCACTACTAATGGAATATTTACTGACTGGGCCTTGAATTAGATAACCAAAAGGGAGTCTAACTGTTACTTATTGTGGAGAAACAACTTTGGTCTACAAACTCCCGAATGTCTTTGAATACTCAGATATTCGATCAATATTTGATTGTCAAATTCAGTTTTTAGAAAAAAAACTGCCAAAAAAACTTCTGTTCAGTAACCCCTAGTCAAGAATATAATCGACTGTCTCCCCATTTTTTCACAGAGACGAAATAGAGAAAATGGGAAATAAAGAAAATAGAGGTATGTGTGTGATAGATAATGATTTACCTTGGTTATATAGATATAGTTTTTATTCCGTTTTTTTATGAATGAATTATGAAGGTTAACAAAAGAATAGATCTTTTTATTCCTACATGCTATAGCTATATTAGTAAGACTCCCTTGTCCACGGGGGTCGTTGCATATTTTGCTTGTACTTAATCTTTCCCAATTCGACTAGAAATCATAATGATCAGAAAATTTGTATTAAGAATTTCTTATAAATTAAATGCATTTATTGGATTGGTTCATTAAATAAAGAATTGGGAGTAAGAATCCCCTTTTGACTATGCACCCTGGATTTCACTATTATTAGTGAACAAGAATGGAATAATTCCTTCATATTCAGATAGGGGACATAATTCACATGGATATAGTAAGTCTCGCTTGGGCTGCTTTAATGGTAGTCTTTACATTTTCCCTTTCACTCGTCGTATGGGGGAGAAGTGGACTTTAGAAGTACTATTAATGTAATTACGGTAAGGAATCAAACTTTCTCAATTGTTTTTTGGATTTATGCTTTATCGACATCGACTCATTTCATATCATGGTTCAAGTGTTCCAAATCGGTAGGGTTTACTACTCCTTTTCGAAATTGGAAGAAGTTCCCATACTCCTTTCTGTTAGCGATTTAATCAAATACTTTTTTGGTTTGGAATGCTAAAAAAAAATGACTGGTTTTTTTTTATGAAATTAATGGGAGCCCTGTCCGTAGACTTTTTACTTCTTTGATTTTCTTTTTTTCGATAGATACTGGGATTTCGATTTGAAATAATCAGAAATCTCGGAATTCAAGCCGTAAAAGTAAGAGTTACCCCCCTTTTTTTTTTATTTCGGTCGGAATCAATACAAATCAATACAAATCAAAAAAAGAAATCTAGCAAAGAAATAGAACTGGGGCCCTATGTATATTCTATGGATAGAATTCTATCGATATGAAGATAGATATTTTAGAAGATTGCTCTATATTAAGCCTGTATCTTTATACAGTACAACTTTATAAACTAAAAAACCACCAATCTAATAGATAATATGGTAGAAAGAAATATATCAACCTTTCTACCATATTATCAAATCTCATAGAATACTGTTGATTCTAGCCTGCGTATTTAATTGAAGATTTAAGAAACGAAATTGGAATCCTTTATTTATATTTATTTCTTAAATAATTCTCATTGATAAAGACATAAGAAGTCAAGTTTCATTCAGATTAATCGGTTTGGCTGACCGTTTTTACATATATGATAAGTAAAAAAGCAGTAGGAACTAGAATAAAGAGTGCAGTAGCAATAAATGCGAGAATATTTACTTCCATAATCTAAGTGGTTTTTACTTCGCAATAACTCGGGATTTAATCCCATAGAGATAATCAAAATTTCGCCTGTAAATTCAAGGGGATGAATTCCATCTCGATGATATTGAATCGCATCAATATTATGAATAACAAAATCTGGGCTATCAAATCACTTCGCCGTCGCGAATTAAATAGTATAACATAGGAAGATCCTTTATCCATACTCAATATAAAATTGAATTCGTAATCGAATCGAGAAATCTTTTTTTCTTTTTTTACATTCTTTCTACAACCTACCGCCTTCCTTGGACAATCAAACGATTATTCATTACCTCACAAATAACACGAATAATAAAGCTAAAGGGGGTGGTTATTTGATCTTTCTTTTTTTAATATTCTCTTTTCTTGGATTAGTACTAGCATAGATTAAAAAAAAGTTCGGTGTAAAATTGGAATGAGATAGATTAAAAAAAAGGAGTTAGTTTGAGTCATTGAGACTACCCAAAATCGGAACTAGAAAGGGAGAGAGTTTTCATCTGAAAAGTCTTTTTCCGGGTAACTCAAATTCCATTTTTTTTGGAGTGTACAAGAAATGAATTCTAGTTGTGTATGTGCTCCCGAGAAACATATGATACTCTATTCCATTAGATAGAGGCAAAAGACCAGACCCAGTACGCTATCCTTTGGAATCCGGAATATGATGTTCCCAATAATTGGATTAGTCCAATTAGATCTCTCTCCCCCCAATAGGTACTAGTTGAAGTAATGAAAATTTAAATATTTGGTTGTGTTTGATGAGAAATAACGAAAAAAGAAAAAAAATCCCTATTGAGAATGACCGAAATTCTATTAATTTCATTGTGCCCCTTTTACCAGAAAAAGAAAATAGAGAGGTGAGTTGATGTGTCTATTGGATCCGTCGGGACTGACGGGGCTCGAACCCGCAGCTTCCGCCTTGACAGGGCGGTGCTCTGACCAATTGAACTACAATCCCAGGGAAATAAGGTATACCGCATCAATATTTTTAGGATTTCATTCAAACCCATTTTTTTCGTGTTGTAACAGAGACACGAGTGATATAGTGATATCTGCATGACTATGCACTTTCTTTTTTGTGAGAACGACAGTAATTACATTACTAGTGATTCTTTCTTTATTTACAAATCGATTGATCATCAATTTTTCAATCAAAAAAGATTTCTTTTTTCGTTTATTTAGACTTTCCTTTATACTTACAGATACTGATATGAATCTAGATCATTATATTCTCTAGATCCGAATTTTTTGGAACAAGTAAATAAAACAAATAAAGAGGTATGTATATAGAATGGAATTCTTTTATTCCCACGTATCGTGCGCTTCAGAAAGACAAAATTTGCATCTCACGGTCTATGAGCGAATTCTTGGGCCGAGCTGGATTTGAACCAGCGTAGACATATTGCCAACGAATTTACAGTCCGTCCCCATTAACCCCTCGGGCATCGACCCAGGAAAAATCAATTCCATTTTCAATTAATGCACGATCAACTTCCTTTTGTAGTACCCTACCCCCAGGGGAAGTCGAATCCCCGCTGCCTCCTTGAAAGAGAGATGTCCTGAACCACTAGACGATGGGGGCATATGTGTCCGACCGCCACCATACTATGAGCATAGTATCAACAATTTTTCTAAATTGTCAATAGAGTCAATAGAATGTAAGAATAGGATTCAATCCAAGAGATCCTTCCGCCCTTCACGATTCCATAGAGTTTTTTGATTCGTTATTCCTATTTATGAATCCTTCATTCTAACCGCCATCCCATCCGATTCGATATAAAAAGCCATTATCATTATCCATTATTCATATTTTTTCTTTTATTAGAATAGAATTCTAATTTCATTTCAAAACTGAAAAACGAATACTCAATTTAAAAATCGAATATCTAATTTAATTCGATCTAAAATTCTATCTAAATTCAATATGAAAAAAAAAAATAGTCTCGATTAACTATATATAATATAAAGCGTTTATTATAAATAGAAAGAAATACGAGGGAAAGGATCCCCTTGTGGAATGGTTTATCCACCCCAACAAAAAAATACAACTTTCAACTCCATTTCTTCTACTTTCTTGATTCATTCATTTTTTTTAAGACGAAATATGTCTTCGTAGTAAACCAGAAAATTTATAACGAAAAAATCCGGGATGATAAAGGGGATCAATAAAATTTCGGAAATTGTTTTTTTTTGATTAAGGGGACAAATCGAACTTCTCCATCACATTGATTTAATCAAATATCTTGGATCTATGTCAAATTGGTAGGTACATGTCTCAAGTGATTTTTGTTCTGATGGGGATCAATTTCATAAAAGAAAAAATGAGGGTCGGCTTGGTT